TCTTTTATATTTATATTTATATACATAATTATTACTTATGGCATAGATAATAATTAACTTAAAAATATTTTTTATATATCCTTATTTTATATTAAATATTTAATATGCATTTATAAGTACCCCTAATATTAATTAAATAATATAACAAATTAAAATTAACTATTTTAATTTTATATAATTTTTTAAATTATAAAAATTTAAATAGCCATTTAGGTTTTAAATTTAAATATTAGAGAAAAAAAATAAGAGAAATATTAAAAATTAAATAATTTATAATAATTATTTAAATTAAATAAAATTAATTATTCATATATATTATAATTATAATTTATAATAAATATATATATATATAATTTATATTTATATATATATATAAATAAATATTTAAAATTATAATAAAATTTATATTAAATAATTTCATAATTTAAATTTTTATTATATTTTAAAAATTAATATTATAAAATTAATATATATTAAAATAAAATAATTTTAATAAATATTTTAATATAAAAAAAAAAAAAAAAAATCTATGTAAAAAATTGTGCATATAAATAAATTTTTTATGGTTTAAAAAATTTATAATAAGTTTGTTTTACATGTAAATTTTAGTGTTAATTTTTAATTATTTTAAAAATATTTAAGTAAGTTATGTAGTAATTAATATTAAAAATTTAAGAAATTAAGATTTAGCATTATAAAAATTATTAACTAATTTTGTGCCAGCAGTTGCGGTTATACAAAAAATAAGTTAAATTTTTTTAGTAATTAATAGATAAATATTTATATATTAATTAAAAATTTAAATTATTAAGTGAAATTTTAATTTAGTAAAAATTTATAATAAATTTATGATATTAATAAATTTTAATAAAAACTAGGATTAGATACCCTATTATTAAAAATTTAAATTAAGAATACTAAAATAGTAGGTAATTATTTATTGAAACTTAAATAATTTGGCGGTATTTTAGTTTCTTTAGAGGAATCTGTTTATTAATTGATAATCCACGAATTAATTTACTTAATTTAAAAGTTTATATATCGTTGTTTTAAAAATATTTTTTAATAAAAATAATATTTAAAAATTTAAATTTAAAATTAAATCAGATCAAGATGTAGTTTATAATTAAGTATATAATGGATTACAATAAATTTATTTATATGAATTTTAATTTGTAATAATTAAATGAAAGTGGATTTAAATGTAATTTTTTTTAAATTGATAAAATGATTAAAAATTAAAATATGTACATATTGCCCGTCGCTTTCATTTAAAAATTGGAATAAGTCGTAACAAAGTAGGGGTACTGGAAAGTGTTCCTAGAAAGTTCAAATTAGAGCTTGTTTAAGTATTTCATTTACATTGAAAAGATATTATTTAATTAATTAATTTGAGGGGTAAAATTAATAATAAGAGGGTTAATAAAAAAAATTTTAATATTAAAATAATTTAATGGGGGTTAAAGTATTTTAATAGAAAAAATTTGAATTTTTATAGTTAAATAGTATTGTGAAAGAATTTTGAAATATTTTGAAATTGAATTTATAAGAAAGTAAATTTAATTTATTGTATCTTGGGTATCAGAGTTTATTAAAAATTTTTTATTGATTTTTAAATTTCTCGAATTTAAAAGAGATAATTAATTAGAAAAGTTATTGTTGAATAAATATTTTAAATAATTAATTTGAAATGAAACGTTAATCGTTTTTAAATATATCTAGTTTTTTTAGAATAAAATTTAATTTTAAATTTTAATATAAAAGTTATTAATTAATTTAATAATTTTTTATTAAAATTATATATTTTAAGGGATAAGCTTTAAATTAAATTTTTATAATAATTTAAATTTTTAATATAAAATTTTTATAATTTATATTGTTAATAAATTATATTTTTTTATAAATAATTTTATAAAAATATTAAAATTTAATTTTAAATTTAAATTTTTATAAAAAAAAATTTTTTAATATATAAAATTTAGTTATTATGATAAAATTAGTATATAAATAAATGTAATTTATAAATTAAAGTTATTTAATTTTAATTAAAATTAATTAAAAGGAATTCGGCAAATTTTTATATTCACTTGTTTATCAAAAACATGTCTTTTTGGTTATAATTTAAAGTCTAATCTGCCCACTGATATAATTAAAGGGCTGCAGTATTTTGACTGTACAAAGGTAGCATAATCATTAGTCTCTTAATTGGTGACTTGTATGAAAGATTGGATGAAATATAAGCTGTCTTTAAATTATATTATTGAATTTAATTTTTTAATTAAAAAGTTAAAATAAATTAAAAAGACGAGAAGACCCTATAGAGTTTTATAATTTTTATAAATTAAAATTATTTTTAATTTTTTAATTAAAATTTATTATAAATTATTTTATTGGGGTGATGAAAAAATTTAATAAACTTTTTTTATAAGAATTCATTGATAAGTGATTAAATGATCCAATTTTATTGATTATAAGATTAAATTACCTTAGGGATAACAGCGTAATTTTTTTTTTTAGTTCAAATAAAAAAAAGAGTTTGCGACCTCGATGTTGGATTAAGATAAAATTTATATGCAAAAGTATAAAATTTTTGATCTGTTCGATCATTAAAATCTTACATGATCTGAGTTCAAACCGGTGTGAGCCAGGTTGGTTTCTATCTTTTAATAAAAAAAATATTTTAGTACGAAAGGATCAAATATTTTAATTAAATTAATGGTTAAATGAATTTTATTAAATTTTATATAAATTTTTATATTTTTTAAAAATAAATTTACTATTTTGGCAGAAAAAATGTAATGGTTTTAGAAGTCATGAATGTATAATTTATTATATAAATAGTACATTTATATAAGAGATATTTTTTTAATTTTTATTGGTATTTTAATTTTGATTATTGGGGTTTTAATTGGGGTTGCTTTTTTAACTTTATTAGAGCGTAAAGTTTTGGGATATATTCAGATTCGTAAGGGGCCTAATAAAGTTGGTTTAATAGGAATTTTACAGCCCTTTTCTGATGCTATTAAATTATTTACTAAAGAACAAACTTATCCTAGATTTTCTAATTATATAATTTATTATTTTTCTCCTGTTATTAGTTTTATTTTGTCTTTATTTATTTGACTTTTGGTTCCTTATTTTTTTAATATAGTAATATTTAATTTAGGAATTTTATTTTTTTTTTGTTGTACTAGTTTAGGGGTTTATAGAGTTATAATTGCTGGTTGGTCTTCTAATTCTAATTATTCAATATTGGGGGGGTTACGGGCTGTAGCTCAGACAATTTCTTATGAAGTAAGTTTAGCTTTAATTTTTATGTCTGCAGTTCTTTTAATTATAGATTTTAATTTGATAAATTTTTTTTATTATCAAAAATATGTATGATTTTTAATAATTATATTTCCTTTATGTTTATGTTGATTTTCTTCTATATTGGCTGAAACAAATCGAACTCCTTTTGATTTTGCTGAAGGAGAAAGTGAATTAGTTTCAGGGTTTAATATTGAGTATAGAAGAGGAGGGTTTGCTTTAATTTTTTTAGCTGAATATTCAAGAATTTTATTTATAAGTTTATTATATGTAATTGTTTATTTAGGGGGTTATGAGTTAAATTTTTTTTTTTATTTAAAATTAGTAATAATTTCTTTTTTATTTATTTGAGTTCGAGGTACTTTGCCTCGTTATCGTTATGATAAATTGATATATTTAGCTTGAAAAATTTATTTGCCTATTTCTTTAAATTTTATAGTATTATTTTTAGGGTTTAAAATTTTTTTATTATAAATTTTTGATTTTTTTTAGTATAAATTAATAGAAATTATATTTCTTTCTTAAGTTTTCAAAACAAATGCTTATAACAAGCTCATTAATTTAGGTTAGTTTTTAAAAATGATTTTATCTCAGTAAATTCTAATTAAAGGATTTATTAAAAAATAATTAAAATAAAAAAAAGTTAGTATTTGTCCTGTTAAGATATAAGGTTCTTCTACAGGTCGAGCCCCAATTCAAGTTAATAAAATTACTATTCTTGTAAAAGATCAAAATATTATTTGGTTAATAGGGTAGAATTGGATTCCTTGAATTTTTTTTTTAAAGGTTAAGGGTAGGATAATTAGAATTAAAATTGATGTAATTAATGCAATAACTCCTCCTAATTTATTTGGGATAGATCGGAGGATTGCGTATGCAAATAAGAAATATCATTCTGGTTGAATGTGAACTGGAGTAACTAGAGGGTTAGCTGGAATAAAATTATCAGGGTCTCCTAATAGATAGGGGTTAATTAATGTTAGTATGATTAATATTATTATTAATATAATAAATCCAATTAAATCCTTAAATGTAAAAAAAGGATGGAAAGGAATTTTATCTAAGTTTCTATTTAGCCCTAATGGGTTATTTGATCCTGTTTGATGAAGAAATAATAAATGAATTATAGTTATTATAGTTAAAATGAAAGGAAGTAAAAAATGAAATGTATAAAAGCGCGTTAAAGTTGCATTATCTACTGCAAATCCTCCTCAAATTCAATTTACTAATATTGTCCCTAAATATGGAATTGCTGATAGTAAGTTAGTAATTACTGTTGCCCCCCAAAATGATATTTGTCCCCAAGGTAAAACATATCCTATAAAGGCAGTTGCTATTAATAGGAATAAGATAAGAATTCCTACAAATCAAGTATATTTTAAATTAAAAGATTCATAGTAAATTCCTCGACCAATGTGTAAGTAAATACAGATAAAAAAAAAAGAAGCTCCATTTGCATGAAGAGTTCGAATTATTCACCCATAATTAACATTTCGGCAAATATAATTAACTCTGTAAAATGCTATTTCAATATTAGCTGTATAATATATAGTTAAAAATAATCCTGTGATAATTTGAATAATTAAACATAAAGCTAATAGAGATCCAAAATTTCATCATATTGAAATATTAGAGGGGGAAGGTAAGTCAATTAAAGAGCCATTAATAATTTTTATAATAGGATGTGTTTTTCGAATTGATTTATAATTATTTAACATTTGTTAAAATGATGATCGTAAAGGACCATAAAAAATATTTGTAATTTTGACTACAGCTACTAATGTAATAAATAAATAGATTATTAATAAAAATATTATTATTATTATTTGTTTATTATAAAGTTTATTGATATTAATTTTATTTTCATTATTAAAAAATATTATTAATTCTAAAAAATTATTTTTTTCTGATCTAGAAATATTTAAATTTATTCAATTTAAATTATATATGTAGATTATTTGAATTAATATTATAATAATTATTAATATAAAGATAATTATTTTTATTTGGGGGGTCGAGTTAAATAATTCATTAGATGCAATTCTAGATACATAAATAAATAATACTAGTAATCCTCCTAGAAAAGTTAAAAATAAAATATAAGAAAATCAGTAAGAATTAATTATTATTCCTGATAAAATACAAGTAGTTAATGTTTGAATTAAAATTATTAATCCTATAGCTAACGGATGATTTACAAAGAATATAATAAAAGATATTAGAATTATTATTATAGATAGAAATAATTTTATAATATCAAATACAAAGAATAGTTTATATAAAATAATAATTTTGGAGATTATTGATAAAGAGTTTCTTTTTCTTTGAAGTTTTTAAAGAAATTTTCTTAATTTTGATTTACAAGACCAAAGTTTTATTTAAACTATAAAAACTAAATTAATTAATGATAATTTTTAATATATTATTAGTATCTTTTTTTATATTTTTTATTGGTGCTTTAATTTTTGTTTCTAAAAATAAACATTTATTAATTGTTTTATTAAGTTTAGAATTTATAGTTTTAGCAATTTTTTTTTTTATATTATTATTATTAAGATTTATTAATTATGATTTATATATATTAATAGTTTTTTTAGTATTTTCAGTTTGTGAAGGTGCTTTAGGGTTATCAGTTTTAGTTTCTATAATTCGAACTCATGGTAATGATTATTTTCAAAGTTTTAGTTTTTTATAAATAATTAATTTAATTTTTATATAATAAATTTATTTTAATTAATGATAAAATTTTTATTTATGTTACTTTTTATATTTCCTTTATGTTTTATAAAAAAAATATTTTGAATGGTTCAAATATTATTATTTTTAATAATATTTTTATTTTTAAATTTAACTTTAAGAATTTGAAGATTTAATAATATTAGTTATATATTTTCATGTGATATTATTTCTTTTGGTTTAATTTTATTAAGTATTTGAATTTGTTCTTTAATATTAATAGCAAGAGAAAATTTGTTAAAATTAAAATTTTATATTAATTTTTTTTTATTTAATATTATTTTTTTATTAATTATATTATACTTAACTTTTAGAGTAATAAATTTATTTATGTTTTATTTATTTTTTGAGGGAAGATTAATTCCTACATTATTATTAATTGTTGGTTGAGGTTATCAGCCTGAGCGTTTACAAGCTGGAATTTATTTATTATTTTATACGTTATTTGCTTCTTTACCTTTATTAATAGGTATTTTTTATATTTTTAATTCTTATAATTGTATTATGTTTTATTTTTTAAAATTTTTAAATTTAGATTTTATTATTTTATATATTGTAATAATTGGTGCTTTTTTAGTAAAAATACCTATATATTTTGTTCATTTATGATTACCAAAAGCTCATGTTGAAGCTCCTGTTTCAGGGTCAATAATTTTAGCTGGTATTATATTAAAATTGGGGGGTTATGGCTTACTTCGAGTTATAATTTTTTTGCAAAGAATTAATTTAAAATTAAATTATTTTTGAATTATTATAAGAGTAGTAGGGGGATTTTATATTAGTTTAAAATGTTTTTGTCAGGTTGATATTAAATCTTTAATTGCCTATTCATCTGTAGCTCATATAAGCATGGTTATTGGAGGTATTATAGTAATAAACTATTGAGGATTTGTAGGTTCTTATATTTTAATAATTGGGCATGGATTATGTTCTTCAGGTATATTTTGTCTAGCTAATATTAATTATGAGCGAGTTCATAGACGAAGTTTTTATATTAATAAGGGAATAATGAACTTTATACCTTCAATAAGTTTATGATGATTTTTACTAATATCTTCTAATATAGCAGCTCCTCCATCTTTAAATTTATTAGGGGAAATTAGTTTATTAAATAGATTATTAAGATGATCTTGAATAATAATATTTATATTAATACTTATTTCTTTTTTTAGAGCGGGATATAGTTTATATTTATATTCTTATAGACAACATGGAAAATTTTATGTTGGTTTATATAGTTTTTATTCTGGGGTATCACGTGAATATTTATTATTATTATTACATTGATTACCTTTAAATATTATAATTATAAAGGTAGATTATATAATAATTTGATTTTAATTAATTTAAATAATTTAATAAAAATATTGATTTGTGGTATCAAAAATATGAGATTTCATTTTAAATTATTAATAATAAGTTAAATTTTATTTGTTTTAATTTTTTTTTTTTTTTATTTATTTTTAGAATATTAAATTTTATTTTTATAATTTATTTTATTATAAATAATTTAGTTTTATTTTTAGAGTGAGAAATTATTTCATTTAATTCTACGATAGTAGTTATATCTTTATTATTAGATTGAATATCTTTATTATTCATAATATTTGTTTCTTTAATTTCTTCTGTAGTTATTTTTTATAGAAAAAGTTACATGAGTTCTGAATTAAATTTAATTCGATTTATTAATTTAGTTCTTTTATTTGTTTTTTCAATAATTTTATTAATTATTAGCCCTAATATGGTTAGAATTTTATTAGGTTGAGATGGTTTAGGATTAGTTTCTTATTGTTTAGTTATTTATTATCAAAACTTGAAATCTTATAATGCTGGGATATTAACAGCTTTATCTAATCGAGTAGGTGATGTTTTAATTTTAATAGTAATTTCATGAATATTAAATTATGGAAGTTGAAATTATATTTTTTATTTAGATTTTATAAAAAATGATTATGTAATAATAGTAATTGGAGTAATAATTGTTATAGCAGCTATAACTAAAAGAGCTCAAATTCCTTTTAGATCTTGATTACCAGCTGCTATAGCAGCTCCAACTCCTGTTTCAGCTTTAGTTCATTCTTCAACCTTAGTTACTGCTGGAGTTTATCTTTTAATTCGTTTTAATATTTTATTAGTTGATATATTTATTTTTAAAATTTTACTTATATTGTCTATTTTAACAATATTTATATCTGGTATTTCAGCTAATTATGAGTTTGATTTAAAAAAAATTATTGCTTTATCTACTTTAAGTCAATTAGGTTTAATAATAAGAATTTTAAGAATAGGATTTTCTGATTTAGCTTTTTTTCATTTATTGACACATGCTATATTTAAAGCTTTATTATTTATATGTGCAGGAGTTATTATTCATATAATAAATGATATTCAAGATATTCGATATATAGGGGGAATTAGTTTATATATTCCTTTAACTTCTTTATGTTTTAATATTTCTAATATAGCATTATGTGGTATTCCTTTTTTAGCTGGATTTTATTCTAAGGATTTAATTTTAGAGATAGTAAGTTTTAGTAACTTAAATATGATAGTTTTTATTTTATATTATATTTCTACTGGCTTGACTGTATTTTATAGATTACGATTGTTAATATATACAATAATTAGTGATTTTAATTTACTATCAATTTATAATTTGTATGATGAAGATTATATTATATTAAAAAGTATATTCATATTATTATTCATAAGAATTTTAAGAGGTGGATTTTTAAGATGAATAATTTTCTCTTACCCATATATGATTTATTTACCTTTACATTTAAAATTGATAGTAGTTTATGTTACACTAATAGGGGGATTGTTAGGTTATTTAATTAGAAATATAGGGATTTATAGTTTAAATAAATTTTTAATTACTTATAATATAAGAAGATTTTTAACAACTATATGATTTATGCCTTTTTTATCTACTTATGGGTTAGTTTATTATTATTTAAATTTTGGTCAAAAATTATATAAAAATATTGATTTAGGTTGAAGAGAAGTTTATAGTGGGTATGGAATAACTAAAATTTTAAAAAATTATTCTATTTTTTATAATATTTATCAAATAAATAATTTTAAAATTTATTTATTTAGATTTATTTTATGAATTTTAATTATTTTATTTATTATATTATTAATATATTTAAATAGCTTATATAGAGTATAATATTGAAGATATTAGGGAAATTAATTAATTTTTAAATAATATAAATTATATAGTATAAATTTATATATGATTATTTATAAAAATATACAAATTTTATTTTTACATTGAAAATGTAAAGTTTTATTATAAACTATATAAATTAATAGAAATATTAATGGAATTTAACCACTAAAAAGAAAGTTAGCAGCTTTATTTTAATCTTTATATTTCTTTATATTATTTAATTGGAATATTATTCAATTTTATCATTAACAGTGATATACCTCTATTTTGGTTTCAATTAAGTAAATAAGGAGTTTAATACTCTATCTTTTAAGTCGAAATTAAATGCAAAATTGCTTCTTATTTTTTAATTTAAGATAAATTGAAATTTCAATATTATTTGAATGCAAATCAAAAGTTTTAATTTAAACTATAATCCTTAATTAGTTCAATTTAATATATTTTGATTTCATTCATGATAAAGACCTAATAATAAAATAAATAAAAAAAAAAATCTAATTTTTCTTCAAATAAAAAAATTTACTATTTTAAATGTTAAAATAATTGGAAAAATTAAAGCAATTTCAACATCAAAAATTAAAAAAATAACAGTAATTAAAAAAAAATGTAATGAAAATGGAATACGTGCTATAGATTTAGGGTCAAATCCACATTCAAAGGGTGATGATTTTTCTCGATCATTAAATGATTTTTTAGATAAAATAATTGATAGGAATATTATTAGATTGGAAATAGTTATTAATAAAATTGAGGTATAGAATATTATAATAATTATTTATATTAATAAAAAATTAAACTTTTTGATTGGAAGTCAAATATACTAAATATATTATATAAATAGTTAATTACCTCATCAATAAATAGAAATGTAAAGAAATAATCATACTACATCTACAAAATGTCAATATCAGGCAGCTGCTTCAAATCCGAAATGATGATTTTTAGAAAAGTGATTAGATAGATGTCGTATGAAGCAAATTATTAGAAAAAAAGTTCCAATAATAACATGAAGTCCATGGAATCCTGTTGCTATAAAAAATGTTGACCCATAAATTCTATCAGCAATAGAAAAGGAAGCTTCTAAATATTCATAAGCTTGTAAAACAGTAAAGTATATTCCTAGTCTAATAGTAATAAATAATCTTTGGTTTACTTGAGAATAATTATTTTCTATTAAAGCATGATGAGCTCAAGTTACTGTTACACCTGATCTAATTAGAATAATTGTATTAAGAAGAGGAATTTGGAAAGGATTAAAAGGTATAATTCTTAAAGGAGGTCAAATAGCTCCAATTTCAATATTAGGGGATAAACTTCTATGAAAAAAAGCTCAAAAAAAAGAAATAAAGAAAAAAATTTCAGAGATAATGAAAAGAATTATTCCTCATCGTAGTCCTTTAGTAACTAAAATAGTATGTTTTCCTTGATAAGTTCCTTCTCGTCTTACATCTCGTCATCATTGATATATTGTTAAAATAATAATAATATAACCTAAAATTAATAAATTTATGTTAAAATTATGGAATCATTTTACTATTCCTGTTACTAATGTTAAAATTCCAATAGCTCCAGTTAAAGGTCATGGGCTATAATCTACTAAATGATATGGGTGATTAAAGTTTATTTTCATTAAAAATTAATTAGTTTACTTCACTAGAATATAATGTTCTTAAAATAGCAATAACATATGATTGAATAATAGCAACTGCAGACTCTAAAATTAAAAGTAAAATTTGAATTATAATTAATAAAATAATTAAAAATGAAGGTAAGTTAGGACCGGTTCCTCTTAATAATGTTATTAATAAATGACCTGCAATTATATTTGCTGTAAGTCGAACAGCTAAAGTTCCAGGTCGAATAATATTACTAATAGTTTCAATTAAAACTATAAAAGGTATTAGAATTGAGGGGGTTCCTTGAGGGATTATATGAATAAATATATGTTGGTAATTATTAATTCACCCATATATTATAAATCTTAATCATATAGGTAGAGAAATTGATAATGTTAAAGTTAAGTGACTTGTTCTTGTAAAAATATAGGGGAATAGTCCTAAAAAATTATTAAATAAAATAAAAGAAAACAAAGAAATAAAAATAAATGTTGATCCATTAAAATAGTTATTTTTTAGTAAAATTTTAAATTCATTATGAAGTTTATTAAAAATAAAAGTTCAAAAGAAAAAGTAACGATTAGGAATTAATCAAAAGTAATAAGGAATAAATAAAAGACCTAAAAAAGTTCTAATTCAATTAATAGGAAGATTTAATAAATTTGTTGAGGGGTCAAAAATTGAAAATAAGTTACTTATCATTTTCAAATTAAGTTTTTAGTAATTTTTTTTAAATTTAATAAAGAATCTGTTTTATTATTTAGATTAAAATTTAAGATATAATAGTTTATTATATTAAAAATTAAAAAAATAATAATAAAAAAAATAAAAGATATAATTCAATTAATAGGTATTATTTGAGGAATAAAAGAATATTATTTATATAATAATTTAAATGTGACATATTTATGTTATAAGTTTAACTAATTCTTTAAAATAAAAGAAAATAAACCATTAGAAGTAGTTGTTAATTTACTATAAAATGGTTTAAGAGACCAGTACTTACTTTCAGTCATCTAATGAAGAATAATTATTAATTCAGTTAATAAAATTTTTAATTGAAATTCTTTCAATTACAATAGGTATAAATCTGTGGTTTGCTCCGCAAATTTCTGAACATTGCCCGTAAAAAATTCCAGGCCGATTAATGAAAAAATTAGTTTGATTTAATCGGCCTGGATTAGCATCAACTTTAATTCCTAAAGATGGAATAGTTCATGAATGAATTACATCTGTGGCTGTAATTATAATACGAATTTGGTTATTTATGGGTAAAATAATTCGATTATCAACATCTAATAGACGAAAATTATTATGGGGGAGTTCATTTGTAGGAATTATATAAGAATCAAATTCAATATTATGAAAATCTGAATATTCATAACTTCAATATCATTGATGTCCAATAGTTTTTAAGGTAATTAATGGATTATTAAGTTCATCTAATAAATATAATAGTCGCAATGAGGGAAGGGCAATAAAAATTAAAGTAATAGCTGGAAGAATAGTTCAAATTAATTCAATTATTTGTCCTTCTAAAAGAAATCGATTAATATATTTATTAAAAAATAAATTTATTATTAAATAACCTACTAAAATAGTAATTATTAATAAAATAATTAATGTATGATCGTGGAAAAAAATAATTTGTTCTATTAGAGGAGAAGCTCCATTTTGAAGATTTAAATTAGATCATGTTGCCATTAATATTAAATAATGAAGTTCTAAAAAAAGGATAAACCTTTATAAATGGGGTTTAAATCCATTACATATAATCTGCCATATTAGAAGTTTCTTAAAATAGGGAGTTCATTATATGAATGTTCTGCGGGGGGTAAGTTTTGATATCATTCAATTGATGATGATATATTTAAAGAAAATAATGTAATTCGTTGATAAATTATAGATTCTCAAATAATAATTAAAATTATTATTACAGCTAATAAAGAAATATAAGAACCTAATGAGGAGATAATATTTCATGAAATATATGAATCAGGATAATCTGAGTATCGACGGGGTATTCCTGCTAAACCTAAAAAATGTTGGGGGAAAAAAGTTAAATTTACCCCAATAAATATAATAAAAAATTGAATTTTTAGTAAAAATGGGTTTATTGATAATCCTGTAAATAAAGGATATCAATGAATAAATCCACCAATAATTGCAAATACTGCTCCCATAGAAAGAACGTAATGAAAATGTGCTACTACATAATAAGTGTCATGAAGTGTAATGTCAATAGAAGAGTTAGCTAAAATTACTCCGGTTAATCCTCCTACAGTAAATAAAAAAACAAATCCTAAACTTCATATTATAGAGGGGCTGTAATTAATTTGAGTTCCATGTAAGGTAGCTAATCATCTAAAAATTTTAATTCCAGTAGGAACAGCAATAATTATAGTTGCTGAAGTAAAGTAAGCTCGGGTATCAATATCTATTCCTACAGTAAATATGTGATGAGCTCATACAATAAAACCTAATAATCCAATAGCTATTATAGCATAAATTATACCTAAACACCCAAAAGTTTCTTTTTTCCCTCTTTCTTGTGAAATAATGTGAGAAATTATTCCAAATCCTGGAAGAATTAAAATATAAACTTCAGGATGCCCGAAAAATCAAAATAAGTGTTGGTAAAGAATGGGGTCCCCTCCACCAGCAGGGTCAAAAAAAGAAGTATTTAAATTTCGATCAGTTAAAAGTATAGTAATAGCTCCAGCTAATACTGGAAGAGATAAAAGTAATAAAAATGCAGTAATACCTACAGCTCAAACAAAAAGAGGTATTTGATCAAATGAAAGGTTATTTAATCGTATATTAATAATTGTTGTAATAAAGTTGATTGCTCCTATAATAGAAGAAATACCAGCTAAATGTAAAGAAAAAATAGCTAAATCTACGGATCTTCCCCCGTGAGCAATATTAGAAGAGAGAGGGGGGTAAACAGTTCAACCTGTTCCTGCTCCAGTTTCTACTACACTTCTCGAGATTAGGAGAATAAGAGAGGGGGGTAATAATCAAAATCTTATATTATTTATTCGGGGGAAAGCTATATCAGGAGCTCCTAATATTAAAGGAATTAATCAATTTCCAAATCCTCCAATTATAATAGGTATAACTATAAAAAAAATTATAATAAATGCATGGGCAGTTACAATAGTATTATAAATTTGATCATCTCCAATTAATGATCCGGGGTTACCTAATTCAGCTCGAATTAAAAGACTTAAAGATGTTCCTACTATTCCTGCTCAAATTCCAAAAATAAAATATAATGTTCCAATATCTTTATGATTTGTTGAATATATTCATTTTCGCTTAATAAAATGGCTGAGATTAAGCGATAAATTGTAAATTTATTAACGAGAAATTTCTCTTTTATTAAATAATATAAATTATATATATATATAAAAAAAGTCTTATAGTCAAAAATGATTTAAAATTGCAAATTTTAAGGTATATTATATTAATATATTAAGGCTTATTAAGGCTTAAAGAATAATATATCTTTATAAATAATTTTGAAGATTACTAGTTTAATTTAACTTAAAACCTTTATAAGTATAAAAAAGTTCTAAGAATTATTCCTAAAATTGAAATAAAAGAAAATAAATTACTGTAAAATATAAAGTTATTTTTAATAAAAATTTTAAATCATTTTATTTTAAAATAATTGAATATAAAGCATGAATAAATAATTCGAATATAAAAAAAAATGATAATTAATCTTGTTAAAATAAAAATTAAAGTTAATATATATAATTTATTAATTATTAAAAAATTAATAATAATTCATTTAGGTAAAAATCCTAAGAAGGGGGGTAATCCTCCTAAAGAAAGAAAATTAATTAATAAATTTATTTTAATTATAAAATTGATATTATTAATAAATAATTGATTAATAAAAAATATATTTATAATATAAAATAAGAAAAATATAATTCTAATTAAAGTTGTGTATATAATAAAATAAAATAATCATAAATTTTCTCTAATTATAATAGAAAAAATTATTCAACCTAAATTATTAATAGAAGAAAAAGTTATTAATTTTCGTAAAGAGGTTTGATTTAATCCTCCGATAGCTCCAATTAATACATTAAAAATAATTATTAAATATAAAAAATTTATATTAAAATAATATGATAATAAAATTATGGGGGTAATTTTTTGTCATGTTATTAAAATAAAATTATTAAATCATGATAATCCTTCAGCAATATTGGGGAATCAATAATGAAAGGGGGCAGATCCTATTTTTATCAATAAAGAAGAATTAATAATTATTGAAATAAAGTTATTGAAATTAAAGTTTTGAATTAAAGTTAATTTAAATAAAATAATAAATAAAAAAATAATAGAAGCAATAGATTGGGTTAAAAAATATTTTAAGGAGGCTTCTGAATTTATTAAATTATTACAGTTAGAAATTAGGGGGATAAATCTCAATAAATTAATTTCTATTCCAATTCAACACCCTAATCAAGAGTTTGAAGAAATAGCAATTAAAGTTCTAAAAAATAAAATAAATAAAAAAAATATTTTATTTGAGTTAAAAAAAAAAATTTAAAATAAATAAATATTTATTTATAAAGAAATTTAATTTCTTTTTATAAAATATATTTTAGTGTATGATGCACAATAGTTTTTGATTCTATTAGATATAGTTTAATTCTATAAAATATAATAAAGGTAGAATTCTACTTAATTTATCCTATCAGAATAATCCTTTAATCAGGCACTTTATTTTTAAAAAAAAGAGAAATCTTTATATTTGAGGTATGAGCCCAAAAGCTTTATTTAGCTTATTTTTAA